CACTTGACGCCCATCCGAGGCATCCGTTATGGTTATCTCATACCCCCCCTTTTCTTTTCGTATTATTTTACTTACTATCCCAGCGGCTGTCGCATTATAAACTGTATTGTTACTCTTGCTCCCGTCGGGATAAATCTGTCCCCTTCCTCTATTCCCGCCGACATATATGGGGTATTTTAAGAAGTGAACATCTTTATTAGTAGCGGGGTCCGGAGAAAGAATAGGAAAGGTTATTTCACTATATTTCTGGCCGGGAACGGGACCTATAACAAGAATATTTTTTTTAGTGGGGCGATAGCTCTGAAAAGACGGATTGCCTATCCTTTCTTTCATCTCGGGTGAAATACGAGCGGGGGGGGCTAATTCAAAACCCTCGGGTAAAATAAGAACAGCGCCCACATTCAAACCCCCTTTTTTACCATTAGCAAGAACTTGTTTTACTTGCCTATCATAAGGAATTCGAACAACTGCTTCAAATACAGTATCCGGCAGTACCGCTTGGGGAACCTCAATATCCACGGGCTTATTAGCTAAATGGCAATTGGCACATACAATACGTCCAGTCGCTTCTCGTGGATTTTCATACCCCTGTTGTGCAAAAATGGGATATGCGTTTGAAATGGATGTCCGAGTTATGATATATATCATCAGTGATAGGGAAATAGATCGAGTAATCTCTTTCTTTATCCAAGAAAAGGTATTTTTCATTTGCACGGTCCAATCATTGATCCCGAAAATTTCTACAATAAAATTAGGTGGGTTGCTTGTATAGTCCCTATCCACAATTCTGCTATTTACTGAAATCGGTTTACTGGAATATTGGAGTAGGAGAAATCCTCGTCCGGGTCGAAAGGGTAAGTACGTCTTGAAACGTTTTGCTTATGTAAAATAGTATCAGTCATTCATTGAATCATAAATCACTACAAGTGAGGGTGATACACGATTTAAATAACGAAAAATCCAATATTTAAAAATTGTATCTAGAATGACTGGAAAAGTGGAAACAAGACCAGATATAATTTGATCGTTCTGAGCAAATCCAAAATCTTTGTAGACATAAGCAATCATTAGTTCCCAACCATGGGGCGAGTGGAATCCGATACAAAAATCAGTTAATAAAAGAATCGAAAAAGCTTTTATTGTGTCACTTAAGTTATATAGGAATTCTTGCATCCAAGAGTTAAGAATGAGAAGTTCTTTATTACCCAGAATAGAATAACCGCGGAAAATAATGAAACAGATTATATTTGTCGATAAGTGCAAAATTGTATGGATATGATCCTCGTTGCGCATCTTAATCAAGCGGACCATTTCTTTGTGGATTCCTATACGAAGTGTTTGGAGATGTGTTTCCGGGTATTCGTTTATCATTTCGTCTAAGAGTAAGAGTTCTTCTAATTCTATGAATTTGTCTAGAATACTCTTTTCTTGCATATCAGTCAAAAAAGTTTCCGAGTGCGTAGTATTCCACCAATTAGTAACCCAAGATTCAAGACCTTTATTAAATAAGAGGGAGATCCACCAGGGAAAAAAGACTATAGCTGTAAGATATAGAAGCGGAAGAAATTTTTTTTTTTTTTTTTCATCTGTGAATTTGAATTGTTAATGAACCCACCCCCTTCGACGAATCTCTGCGATCTAATCTTTTTCTATCAACCATAAGTTCTATTCCAAGGCCGCGAGCCTGTGAATCTATTCCCCACTTTGATTTGGAATTCGGCGGTTAGTACTGGAATCTAGAAAGAATAAAGAAATAGAATAAGAGCCCACTTCGAATGCAAAAAGAATTCAAAAAATCTTGTTTCCAGATACCTCAATGGATCAAATTCGAATCTTTTTCAATGAATCCCAGAAAGAACCACGTCCAGTAATGAATATTATTTTGATTTCCAGCCAAAGGAATCCCCTTTCTATCAAAATAGAAAAAATTGCATTTCGAAAAAAAAAAAAATGCGTTGGTTACCCACAGTAATAATCCAGGAAAAATGGAAATCGATTTCTCAAGAATATTGTTTTGATCCCAAATGAGTGGAAAAACAATACATAAATGTTCTCGTTATAAGAGATCCAACCCCAAAAGAAAGAAAAAAAAGAGAGAGAATTGACAAGATCTATCTGCATCTAACGTATCAATTAATTCCTATTGAAAATAAAAAGATCAATTCTTTAGTCCGAAATGTTTTGATATGCTAGATGAATCCATTATTTCGATTTGCTACTCGTTTTTGAATGATTTTCGAACAAAAAAAGTTTCGTTTTATTTTCTCGCTGTTCCGCATACGTCTACTTTACTTTAGCTCGAATGCACGTTTTGAAAAAACTTGAAGCTATGCTATAGCAAAAAAGAGAATTCTTGAATTGTTTCCCTACTGCGGAGAAAGAGTTTATTCTTCAGTTCCAGTAAATTTCAAAAAACTTCAATGGGTACGCGCAAGAAATAGGCCAATTCGGCGGCTTTTTGCTCAATTTCTCGCAGAGTCAAATTATCATCACTACGCGTCAAGGGAATGGCCCCCTGCCCTTTTATTTCCATATAAAGGACACGACGCGCATAAATACCCTCTTTAACTTCTATTCTGATGGATTGAATATCTTTCATACGGAATCGTAGGAAGATACGACGATTTTTTCCCGGGAATCCCCAACGAAAAATACACACTATTCCTTCTTTTCGATCGAATCGATCATAGCCACTACCCACATTCCAAGAAATTGTGCACCACAAATAAGAACTAATAAAGAGACCCGCGATTCCGTAGAAAGACATCACGAGCCCCTGTGGAAAAAAATGGATTTGCTGAGAGGAAACTAAAGATATCAAATTCTTACCGAGATAACTGGAAGTTCCAACCAATACGAATCCTAATGAACCTAAAAAAAGGAGAAAGGCCCAGCAGAAATTACTTATTTTTCGAGACCCCACTATAAGTTCTATCCATATATGTTCTGATCGCCAAATCATACTAGATCCAGTTGCATTTTATTGGAATTTAGAAAAAAGTCCAAATGGATTTGACTTTTCTTTTTTTGGTTCCGAAGTAACTCTCATCAACTAGCGCCCTTCTGATGGAACCCTTGCGAAGTAATTCATCGAATTGGTTAGGGCTAAAATAATAACATCCAATTTCTATGATCTCCTATGAATCTATCTACATATAGATAGATTGACTTTCTATTTCAGCTATCCGCCCCGATTCCGATGAAAATAGCCATAACTCATTTATCCATATCATCTATTTAGCCATACAAAAGAGCTCCTTCGTTTCTGTTCACAAGAAGCCGCATTACCCTACTATATTAAAGAGATATCCGTATTATCTATATCGAAGTCTTAATTGAAAAGAATAGATCAGGGCCCGTTGGATCTAAACAATCTTGTTGTTTTCAACATGAAGAGATAAAGAAGCCATTGCAATTGCCGGAAATACTAGGCCCACTAAAGGCACAAAAATAGAGGGGAAGTCTGTCATAGAATGGGGTACCTCGGTGGAATATTTGTACCTGGTATTGTTATAAAGATATCTTAGTATAATTATAATTCGTATATAATTATACTAAGTATATCTAAGTGAGTATATATAATAAATAAGTGCAAGGAGTGTATAATTAAATAAATGAGACTTATTCATCTTCATCTTTCTACATGAAATACAAAAATAGATCTAGGAGAATCCATTCTTGTCGTCAAATTTGAATTCTCATTTTTCTTTCCGTTTGGATTTTCTATTTATTACAAACGAGTTCCCGAAAGATTCATTAGGATTCAATCCAAGAACGTGGATTCTTAGTCAAACTAAAGATTTCTCGGGAGATAGAGTAGAAAGATACTCTTTCTACTCTAAAGGAAAAAGAAAATTCCATTTATTTGACTAATTGGAATTGCGCATTGCATAAGCATGCATTTTTTTTTTATCTTGTTCCTAGGGAGTTCCTGATTACTAATCAGGAATATCAATATAAAACAATTGTCCGCACGATTCTTTCTACAATTGAATCTTATTTCACCAAAAATACATTTTTTTTTACTTTGATTCAGATAAACTAACTATACAAATAATTATAAATATTAATTACTTGAGAATTCAAAGTAACAAAACCGTGAAAATTAAATAACTCACTCAAAGAACCCTTTAAAGGATTGCGTGGTACAATTTGATCGAATAAGCCCTTATCGAATAAATATTCAGCCGTTTGTGAACCCTCAGGTACTTCAATATTCAATGTTTGTTCAATTACTCTTTTACCTGCGAATGCGATGTAGGCATTAGGTTCTGCAAGAATGATATCCCCCAACATCCCAAAGCTAGCCGTCACACCACCCGTAGTGGGAGATGTAAGGAGAGCTACATAGAATACCGTTCTATTGAATTGATAATCAGATAAAGCAGAAGATATTTTAGCCATTTGCATCAAGCTCAAACTCCCTTCTTGCATACGTGCCCCTCCGGAAGCACACACTAGAATAAGAGGTAAAACTCGATTGGTAGCATACTCGACCAAACGGGTGATTCTCTCGCCGACTACGGATCCCATACTACCCCCCATAAACTGAAAATCCATAAGTCCAATTCCTAGGTGAATACGTTTTAGGTAACCTCTGCCCGTTTGAATAGCTTCCGATAATCCTGTCTTTCTTTTATAAGAAGCAACCCGATCTTTATAAGGGTCTTTCTCCGAATGAAATTCAATAGGATCTAGAGAAAGCAGGCCTTCATGCATAGGAGCCCAAGTCTTTGGATCAAGCATAAGGTCGATTCGATCTGAACTATGCATTTTCAAATGAGATCCACATTGTTCACAAACATTGTTTTTGGACTTCAAAATTTTCTTATAATTGAATCCAGAACAAAGTTTGCAGTGAACCCATAAATGCGCATAGTTCGATTTTAGAGACGCCTCGGAATCCGGATCGGTATCCCGCTTGGTAGACTGAGCGGGAACCAACTCGCGCTCCTTAGCGGGAACCGACTTGCGATCCCGATGCTTACGGTGGGGACAGCCCCAATGCTTAGGGTAAATCTGGTGAAACCAGTGCCAGGGACAGTCCTTCTGCTTCTCCTCTTCTTCCTTCTGCTTCTCCTCTTCTTCCTTCTGCTTATCCCCTTCAAGGTCTTCCTTATGAGGCTTATTATCCCCTTCAAGGTCTTCCTTATGAGGCTTATTATCCCCTTCAAGGTCTTCCTTATTATCCCCTTCAAGGTCTTCCTCATCCTCATCGTCATATTCAAGGTCTTCCTCATACTCATCGTCATATTCAAGGTCTTCCTCATACTCATCGTCATAATCGAGTACGAAAAGCCCATCTTTCTTATCCTTCTGCTTATCCCCTTCAAGGTCTTCCTTATTATCCCCTTCAAGCTCTTCCGCTTCCTCGTTAGACTTGTTAGGCTTTTTAGGCCCTTCAGGCTTGGTAGGCTTCATAGGATCTAAAGGATCTAAAGGTAAAGGATCTAAAGGTAAAGGATCTAAAGGATCTAAAGGATCTTGGCCATCCTTATCCTCAAGAGGCTTTTTCTTACTCCTTTTAGGCTTGGTAGGCTTGATAGGATCTTGATCTTGGCCATCCTTATCCTCAAGAGGCTTTTTCTTACTCCTTTGAGGCTTTTTCTTACTCCTTTGAGGCTTGGTAGGCTTGATAGGATCTTTCTCATCGTCATCATCGGATTCATCATACCAGTCAGCATACCAGTCAGCATACCTGGCATCATCGGAGTCATCAGCCGAGTCATCAGCCGAGGCATCAGCCGAGTAAAGATCCCAGTCACCATCCGAGTAAACCTCCCAGTCATCAGCCGAGGCATCATCAGCCGAGGCATCAGCCGAGTAAAGATCCCAGTCACCCTCCGAGTAAACCTCCCAGTCATCAGCCGAGGCATCATCGGAGTCATCAGCCGAGTCATCAGCCGAGGCATCATCGGAGTCATCAGCCGAGGCATCAGCCGAGTCATCAGCCGAGTCATCAGCCGAGTAAAGATCCCAGTCAAGATCCGAGTCACGAGCCGAGTAAACCTCCCATTCATCATCGGCGTCATCATCGGAGTCATCATCGAAGTCATCATGCCAACGTTTCGCATGGTCTGATGCCTTCAAATAAGCAAGAAGTGGAGTATAAAGTTCGCGAAGTTTAATCTGAATTTCGCGAAGTTGAGTACCAATTGTGCTTGAATTCTGGATCATAGAACAACCCTCTTTTTTACCAATATAAGAAGAAAGTTGCATATAACATTCGCGAACGTGAGTCTTAATTTCCTCAAGTTGAGTATCAATTTTTCTTAGAAGGAGGTATGAATTGTTGTTCAGAAAAAAAAGCTCCCCTTTAAACATACAAGTACCAAGTTGAAAATAAATTTCGTGAATTTCCGTATAAATTTTGCCAAGTTGAGTATCCATTTTTGCTACTTGATTATAAATTTGGCAAAGTTGATACTCAAATTCGCGAAGATAGCGAGTATGCATTTCGCGAAGACGTTCAGTATAAATTTTGCTTTCGCTTAGACTTAAACCGTCGAGCTGAATATAAATGTCGTGAAGTTGATACTCCATTTCGAGAATTTGAGTATAAATTTCGCAAGCTTGAGGATAAATTTTTTGTAGAACGGAATCCGGATGGTTATTGGAATCTTGATGGTTATTATTGATCATACTGAGTAAACACTAAAAATAATAAGTTTATTTCTCTTGTACTGACTAAAAATAAGAAGTAATAATCGGAAATTTCATCATCTAGTGACCGCCGAATTGAAAGCCCATTTGCTATCCTATCAACCCCCATAAACTACCCATCGATCCATATTGTATTGTACATATATTATAATACGGCAACATATTCTATGTCAACCTATTCTAATCTACCCATCCATCCATATTGTATTGTACATATATTATAATATGACAACATATTAATATTATATGTCAACATAATCGAATTTCTTTTTTGGAATGCATAAAAAAGCTTGATGGAAAGTAAATTGGAGGTTCTTATTTTTTTCATTTCATACTGAAAAGGAAAATCCGAAACAAAAAAGAAGGAATCCCCCCTGTAAAATAGACTGAACAATTTTCATTGGACTCCATTTACACGAATATTATATTCTATGTTGAATATTGCAAATTCACGAATCCAAAAATTTTTTTTTTTGAAAAACCTTATCACGGAAATCGACTAGAACGATAATAATCCATTAAGCATTTCCTCATTTTTCGCGCAGTTTCTTTGATTGGGGAGGTTCAATAATTTTGATTAAACGCAAGGGGAATAGCATGCACGAATTCCCCCGTCTCCATTAGTCCGGGGAATTTCCAATTCTGTATTAGAGCCAAATGAAATAGGAGTTGAAATACCTAAAAAAGAGGCTTAAACAAAAACCGTGCTAAGTATGTAACTTGATGATTTGTTAATCCGATTTGTACAGACACAACTAGTGAAATTAATATGCTCCGTTGGTGATTAACTCTTATTATAAGGTCCATAATTAATTCGAAATAACTAACTAAGATAAAATAGGAATATCGTCAGGGAATGGATATACGACGAAAGTCGCATTCAACCCCCTTTGAATTGATTTCAAATTCTTATTTGTGTTGTGATCTATCTTATTACCTGGCTCCCACTTCGATACAGCTCCGTCTATCTGTATGTATTTTTTGTTTTGCCATGTACTTATTTGAACTCAATTTGTGAAAAAGATATGATTCACAGAAAAATAGAATGATTCAAAATCAGAAACAAGAATCACATAATATCCATTCAATATTCTACTCTGAAATCTTAAAAAAAAAAGACAATCTTTTTCTATATAGAAATGAAAAACAAAATTCTATATAGAAATGAAAGACAAAAAAATGTCTTTCCTGGGACGGAAGGATTCGAACCTCCGAATAGCGGGACCAAAACCCGTTGCCTTACCACTTGGCCACGCCCCATTTCAATTTCTATTCGATACTACAAAACACTAGTATTGGTATTGGTTATTCGTCAATTCCAGTGCAAATATCGACGGACTATACTCTTCCTAGGATTTTGACACATGTAGATATAGACTGAAACTGAATTTATTGATCATTACATATAATTCAATTAAGATATTGTATGAAAGGATGATTTCTTCAATTCGCAAAAGAAAATAGAATAATTTTGGATTGGGTGAGTTCAAAAAAAAAAAAAAAGGATTTTGGGTCTACCCTACTTTCGTAATTTTTAACGTATATCACTACTATGATTATTATATTAACTCAATCAAAATACAATTATCTCCAAGTGCAATAAAAAAAAAAGGGTTGTTATGCTTAATATCTTTAGTTTGATCTGTCTTAATTCCGATCTTTATTCGAGTCGTTTTTTCTTAGCCAAATTACCCGAGGCCTACGCTTTTTTGAATCCAATCGTAGATGTTATGCCAGTAATACCCCTTTTCTTTTTGCTCTTAGCCTTTGTTTGGCAAGCTGCTGTAAGTTTTCGATAAAATCTTGAATACTATCCTAGACATGAGTTATTCGAGAAACAAATTCTAACAACGGATAAGATCAGAGGATAAGATCGGATAAGTCTTAGAGTATGAATGAACCCTCGATTTAAACAATTCTTAGATAGTTTTCGATAAATGGGAATCGCGCCATTTTTTCATTCGGATTTCGTTTCTTGAAAGATCCTATTAGAGTCCTCACAATAGGGGGTCGTTTTTTGTAATGAAAGAATCAACTCTTATTACAATTTTCTGAGAATTTTTTTATTTCATTTCTGAAAATCCTTTCCTTTAGTGGTGTCAAAATAGTATATGTGTTATAAAAATGGAGAATCTATTCTCTTTTTTTTTTTTCAAAAAAAAAAAAAGGATCTTGGAGATTGTGTAATGCTTACTCTCAAACTCTTTGTTTACACAGTGGTGATATTCTTTGTTTCTCTCTTCATCTTCGGATTCCTATCTAACGATCCAGGACGTAATCCTGGACGTGAAGAATAAGAATGAAAAAGAGTCCTTTTTTTTTTACTTGCTTCATTTTTGAATGTTCTTAGGATTTTCGCTATTAAATAGAAATCAAAAAAGTAAATAAAAATTAGAAATTCCAATTTTAAAATATTAATGATAAAAAAAAAATGAGAAATCAAAAATGAATTCCAAAAAACGGGGGTTCGAAACTTGGAATTTGTAAATAAAATACCAAATACTCAACGGAAAGATTTGTAAATAAAATACCAAATACTCAACGGAAAGAGAGGGATTCGAACCCTCGGTACAGTCGTACAACGGATTAGCAATCCGACGCTTTAGTCCACTCAGCCATCTCTCCAACTTGAAAAGGATAATGACTATATTCCATTCTTCCATTACACAAAAGAGGACCGCTTGAAAAAATATCCTCTGTATCTATTGTATCCATTTTTTTTAGCTATGAAAATATTTATTATTGGGCTAGTTGTAGTTGGACTAGATTGATATATACAACTTTAATATATGATATATACAACTTTAATATATGATATATACAACTTTAATATATGATATATACAACTTTAATATATATATAGATAACTTTTATAAGCAATCCTATTTAGATCAAGAAAAAGCTTGAAAGATATATTTCGAATAAAAAAATATTCGTCCGAAAGATCTTTTTTATTTTCTTTTCGCGGCCTGGCCTGGTCAGTACCGAGCCGGGCCCTTTTTTTGTTCCCAATCATATAAATTTGCTTGATTTGGAAAACAAAAATGCTTGACCCAACAATCCGACTTAAGAACTATTTCCATATCTATGAGATAGAATTGAATCATAGAGAATCAAAGTGTGATTTCTTATTATTAGAATTCTAAGATTTTTTCTTTTTTTAACTCCTATTTTTTAAGTAATATATAAAAAAGAAAAAATAGAACTGCGGATTGTTGGGCAATGCATTTCTATGTGATGCCATAAATCGTTTTATCGAGCCGTATCCGGCCCGGCCAAAATCCTCCATCAAAAGAAAGAACGTCTTATTTATTATTTAGTTATTTGAATTGTCAGT